AAAAAAGAAGACGTTTCATTATTATTTATTGTTAAGAAAGATAATAAACGAATTTTTTCTTTAATCGTTTTTGATTCTTCTTTACCCCATAGAGATATTGAATAGAACGAGCTACTTTTTTTTCCACTGTAATTTTGAAAATGAACATTTAAATGTCCTTCAAAAGTAAGTAAATAGATCCGAAACATATAAAATGCGGTTAATCCTGCTGTGGAACAAGCTATTATTGCGAAAATTGGTGAATACAACCAACTATCATTAAGAATTTCATCTTTGGACCAAAAGCAAGCAAGAGGTGGAATACCACAAAGAGAAAGTGTACCTAATAAAAAACTAGTTTTTGTAATTGGTACATATTTTGTTAAACCGCCCATAAGAACCAAATTCTGACTTTTATTTGGAGAATATCCAACAATAGCTTCCATTGAATGAATAATTGATCCGGATCCTAAAAACAACAATGCTTTCGAATAGGCATGAGTAATCAAATGAAATAAAGCAGCTCGATAAGACCCCATACCTAGGGCTAACATCATATAACCCAACTGAGACATTGTCGAATAAGCTAAACCTCTCTTAATATCTTTTTGAGCAAGAGCTAAAGTAGCTCCTAATAGTACTGTTATTATACCTATCAAAGCTATTAGATTCATTATGTAAGGTATGACTATAAAAAGAGGAAGAAACCGGGCTACAAGAAAAATTCCTGCTGCTACCATAGTAGCAGCATGTATAAGAGCCGAAATAGGAGTAGGCCCTTCCATGGCATCGGGTAACCATACATGAAGGGGGAATTGAGCAGATTTAGCAACGGCACCGGCAAATAATAGAAAGGCACACAAAATAACAAATAAAAAATTAACCTCATTATTATAAACTAAGTTATTGACTATTTCGAACAAATCCCGAAATTCGAAACTACCCGTTATCCAATAAAGACCTAAAATTCCTAAAAATAAACCAAAATCCCCTACACGATTAGTTACAAACGCTTTTTGACAAGCATTCGCCGCAATAGGTCGTGTGAACCAAAAACCTATTAATAGATAAGAACACAATCCAATCAATTCCCAAAAAATATAAATTTGTATCAAATTAGAACTAGTAACTAATCCCAACATTGAAGTATTGAAAAAACTCATATAAGCAAAAAATCTCAAATATCCTTGATCATGAGACATATAGTTGTCACTATAAATAAGAACCATAATTCCAACAGTAGTGATTAATATTAACATAATAGAAGTAAGTGGATCGATCAAGCAGCCAAACTCTAAAGAAAAATCATTATTGATGGTCCAAGACCATACATATAGAGAAACGGAACTGCTATTTATTTGCTCAATAGACAGATCGAATGAAAAAATCATAACTATACTTAACAATAAAACACTAGGAAAAGCCCACATACGGTGAAGATTTTTTGTTGCCGTCGGAAAAAATATAAGCCCCGCTCCTATTAACATAGGAACTGGAAGTGTAACAAAAGGTATGATGAATGAATATTGATATGTATGTTCCATAAAAAATCTTTTTTTTTTTTTCTTTTTTTTTTATTAATTGTTTCTGATTCACCAGCTCTTATTTATTTTGAATTTGAAAAAGGGGCCGGTCAATAAAAAAAAAATCAAGATAAGAGATACAAAACTTAAATAAAATTTTCTATTTAAATAAAATTTTCTATTCTTAATGATTCTGAATCTTTCCAAAATAATCTTCATATATTCATTCAAATCAAGAAGTCAAGAAGTGAGAATTGATTAAATGATATGATCAAGTTAGCGATGAAAAATAAATACTTACTTTTATTTTTATTAAGTAAGATTTTTATGAAATGAAGATAGAGAAAATCAAAATTTCAATTATTATTATGGATTAAGATAATTTATATCCATAGAGAAAGGCTAAAGAATTATACCAAAATTCCCAAAATAAAATAAAGAACAATTCTTTTGTTTTGAACAATAAATGTCTTTCACATCCAATTTCCAATTATAGTAATAAATAACCTCTTCATTTTTGAATGTCAGTTCAAAAAAAGCGTACTTCTATCTTCTATATCAAAAAAGCGTATTCGTAAAAATATTTTGAAAAGAAAGAGGTGGGGGGCGGCGTTGAAAGCTTTTTTCGTTAGCGAAATCTATTTCTAACGGGAATTCAAAGAGTTTTTTTGTAGGACAAATAAAATACAAATAAAATAAATAAAGAAACGTTGAAATAATCTGAATCGGTCTGATTCAAAAAAGGGGCTAGTTACTTTGATAATTTTTAATATAAAAGTAATGATTTACATTCCCTAATATTTTTTGAACTGAATCAATATTAAATTGAATCCCTTTCCCTCTTACTTATGGTATGTAGAATAAGAATTCGTTTGTCTACTGAGTTCTAAAAAAAGAATAAACATAAGATACAAAGTTTCACCCTTCTTTTTAGTATGTTTTATCATTTCTGAGATGAGGATTCTATTCTTATTTTCCCCATCAACCAACTTGTCACAATAATATAATAAATAATAAATAGATTCTTTGCTTTTAATCCAATTCAATTAATAAAAGCCCCTTTCATATTTAATAAGTAGATATTTTATACATTGAGAAAATTGATTTTTTTTTAGATTCATTTAGATTCATAAAATCAGATAAATGAATCTAAAAAAAAATCATTATTAAAAAATGAGAAAGAACATTTTATTTTTAGTTCTATCCATAGATTGAAGCCAGAACTATCTATTTCCAACAGTTCTATTTTAGGAGAGCATAAATTACGAAAAATTCCATTTTAAAATTTAAATTTTAAAATGATAATAAGGATTATTGGAACGTTCAAATCCCTATTTAAATGAATTTGTATTCATAAATTTTTATGTTTCCTAAAAAAAATTGCATTGAATTGACTCGACGATTGAATAAAAATAACTTATTATGATTTTGAGCAAGCCGCTATGGTGAAATCGGTAGACACGCTGCTCTTAGGAAGCAGTGCTAGAGCATCTCGGTTCGAGTCCGAGTGGCGGCATAGCATCTTCTAAAAGAGATCCAATAAGACCTATAATGAATTCAATTCCCGATTTCCATTTCGTATAATTGAAGAACTCTCTCCTTAAAAAAAAATTATGATATTTGTTACTTTAGAGCATATATTAACTCATATATCCTTTTCAGCCGTTTCAATTGTAATTACAATTCATTTGATAACTTTATTAGTCAATGAAATCGCAGGACTGTATGATTCCTCCAAAAAGGGCATGATAACTACTTTTTTCTGTATAACAGGATTATTAGTTATTCGTTGGATTTATTCGGGACATTTACCATTAAGTGATTTATATGAATCATTAATCTTTCTTTCATGGAGTTTCTCCATTATTCATATGGTTCTTTATTTAAAAAAAAAAAAAAATTATTTAAGTGCAATAACCGCGCCGAGTGCTATTTTTACCCAAGGCTTTGCTACTTCGGGTCTTTTAACTGAAATCCATCAATCCGCAATATTAGTACCTGCTCTTCAATCCCAGTGGTTAATGATGCACGTAAGTATGGTGGTATTGGGCTATGCCGCTCTTTTATGTGGGTCATTATTATCAGTAGCTCTTCTAGTCATTACATTTCGAAAATTCATAAGAATTTTTGGTAAAACAAAAAATTTATTAAACGATTCATTTTCCTTTGGTAAGATCCAATACATGAACGAAAAAAGCAATGTTTTACAAAACGTATCCTTTCTTTCTTCTAGGAATTATTACAGGTCTCAATTGATTCAACAATTAAATCATTGGAGTTATCATATTATTAGTATAGGATTTATCTTTTTAACCCTAGGTATTCTTTCAGGAGCAGTCTGGGCTAATGAGGCATGGGGATCGTATTGGAATTGGGACCCAAAAGAAACTTGGGCATTTATTACTTGGACCATATTTGCGATTTATTTGCATACTCGAACAAATAAAAATTTTGAAGGTGTAAATTCCGCAATTGTGGCTTCTATAGGCTTTCTTATAATTTGGATATGCTATTTTGGGGTCAATCTATTAGGAATAGGGCTACATAGTTATGGTTCATTTACATTAACATCTAATTGAATTGAAGAAAATGTCTGACGAATACAAACATGGGATGGCATGTATATAAGATATTTCGTGTAAGCCGTTGAGAACCATTTGAATCAAGTAATGTAGTGCTTCAAATGGTTCTCACAAAAGCCAAACATATCTATTTACAATTCATTTTTTTTTTCACTTATTTTTCACTTAATAAAAGAAAAACGACTTCTTTTTTCATTGTACAACAAACTATTTTTTTTTAAACCATAGCATAGGATTGCTTTTGGATTTTTTAGTTTTATTCATAAAAACTACCTAGAAAAAATTAGATAGAATAGCTTCGACCTTGTCAACTGATAATGAGAAAACGAAATCCGGATAAATACCAATACCTATTATAGGTAAAAGGATAGAGATCGAAACAAATAACTCTCGCGGTCCAGAATCAAAAAAATAAGAGGTTGGGGCATTAAATAATTTGTATCCATAGAACATTTGGCGTAACATAGATAATGAATAAATAGGAGTTAATATCATTCCAATTGCCATCACAAAAGTAATTAATATTTTCGGCATTAAAAGATATTTTTGACTGGTAATTATTCCAAAAAATACTATAACCTCCGCAAAAAAACCGCTCATGCCCGGTAATGCAAGGGAAGTCATTGATAAGATACTGAACATCGTGAATATTTTTGGAATTGGAATAGCCATTCCGCCCATTTTGTCGAGATAAACAAGACGTATTCTATCATAACTCGTTCCTGCCAAGAAAAAAAGCGCAGCGCCAATAAACCCATGAGATATTATTTGTAAAACGGCTCCATTGAGCCCCCTATCGCTTATAGAGCAAATTCCTATAATTATGAAACCCATATGAGATACAGAGGAATAGGCTATTCTTTTTTTTAAATTACGTTGACCAGGAGAGGTTGAAGCTGCATAGATTATTTGCATT